AGCCGAATACAATACAAAGATACTTATTGCATAACAAAAAAGAAATATATAAGAAATATTTCTATTTTCAATTTTTTTTTTTAGACTCTTTTTTCTATTTCTTATTTTTAGTTTAGAATAGAATTCATATTCTAAATAAAAAAGAAATTCCAAATTAGCATGAAAAGTTATTAACAAAACATAATTCAAATTCTAATTTATTAGAATTTGAATATTGAATAATAATATCTCATTCTCGAATTTGAATTCGTTTGTTTTCTCGATTCTACTCTTTTTTTTTCAACACTAATATTGACAACAGTGTATCAAACAAATATAATCCAATCGTCAATAAATTGATTGATTTATTCACGTTACAGAGGCTTTTTTTTTTCTTTTTTCGATTGTATCCACACATCCTACTTTTTTGGGGGAGGGGGTTGCTAACTCAATGGTAGAGTACTCGGCTTTTAAGTGCGACTCCATTTTTTACACATTTTTATGAAGCGATTGTTTTGTCCATACCCTCGGTAGAGTTTGTAAGACCACGACTGATCCAGAAAGGAATGAATGGAAAAAGCAGCATGTCGTATCAATGGCGAATTCGAAAAATATTTCATTCTTGTTGGATCCGACCATAATTTTTATTTTAATTCTCGGCTCGGAACAAAAAAAATTCAGTTGGGTTTAATTAATAAAGGGATAGAGTTTGGCAACTCCAATTATAGGGAAACAAAAAGTAACGAGCTTTCATTTTATCATTCGAATGATTACCCCATCTAATTGTATGTTAAAAATATATTAGTGCTTGATGCGGGAAAAGCTTTTCCCATGAATGGATTTTAAAGTTTTGTTATGAGTCCTAACTATTAGCTATTCTCCATTATGAGGTGGCAATAAATGTGTAGAAGAAAGAGTATATTGATAAAGATATTTTTTTTTTTCCAAAATCAAAAGAGCGATTGGGCAGATAAAATAAAGGATTTCGAACTAGCTTGTTATCCTAGAACAATCAGATGGAAAAAGCGAGTGGAGAGAGTCCGTTTTATTTTCTAGGTATCTATTCATATTCGTTCTAATTCGAATATATATATATAATGAATATATATATAATAATATATATAATAAATACCCAGTTTTGACTGTATCGCATTATGTATCATTTGATAATCCAATGAATCTCTGATTCTTTGACAAAATCGAATTTTAAAGATGGAGGACTATCAAATATATTTAGAACTAGATAGATCTCGCCAACAGAACTTCCTATACCCACTTATTTTTCGGGAGTATATTTATGGACTCGCCTACGGTCATGATTTAAATAGAAATCGATCCATTTTGGTGGAAAATGTGGATTATGATAAGAAATCTAGTTTACTAATTGTAAAACGTTTAATTACTCGAATGTATCAACAGAATCATTTGATTCTTTTTAAAAACGATTCTAACAAAAAAAACCCATTTGGGGGTTCTAACAAGAATTTGTATTCTCAAAAAATATCAGAGGGTTTTGCCGTCGTCGCGGAAATTCCATTTTCCAGACAATTACAATTCCGTTCTTCTTTAGAAGAGTCGGAAATCATAAAATCTTTTAATAATTTGCGATCAATTCATTCCATTTTTTCCTTTTTCGAGGATAAATTTACATATTTTAATTTTGTTTCAGATGTACAAATACCCTATCCTATTCATCTGGAAATCTTGGTTCAAAGTCTTCGATACTGGGTGAAAGATCCCCCCTTCTTTCATTTATTAAGATTGTTTATTTATGAGTATTGTAATTGGAATAGTCTTATTACTAAAAAAAAACTTATTTCTACTTTTTCAAAAAGTAATCCAAGAATTCTCTTGTTCCTATATAATTTTTATGTATATGAACACGAATCCATCTTCCTTTTTCTACGTAAGAGATCCTCTTATTTACGATTAAACTCTTTTATCGTTATTTTTGAGCGAATCTATTTCTATGCAAAAATCGAACATCTTGTGGAAGTCTTTTCTAAGAATTTTTCGTCTACCTTATCATTCTTCAAGGATCCTTTGATTCATTATGTTAGATATCAAGGAAAAGCCATTCTGGCTTCAAAGAATGCGCCTCTTTTGATGAATAAATGGAAACACTATCTCATCTATTTCTGGCAATGTCATTTTTATGTTTGGTCTCAACCTGGAACGATCCATATAAATCCATTATTATCCGAGAATTCATTTCACTTTTTTTGGGGGGGCTATCTTTCAAATGTGCGGCTCAATTTTTCAGTGGTCCGGAATCAAATGCTAGAAAAGTCATTTCTAATCGAAATTCTTGTGAAAAAACTTGATACAATAGTTCCAATTATTCCTTTAATTAGATCTTTGGCTAAAGCGAAATTTTGTAATATATTAGGGCATCCCATTAGTAAGCCTGTTTGGGCCGATTCATCCGATTTTGATATTATTAACCGATTTTTGCGGATATGCAGAAATTTTTCTCATTATTATAATGGATCCTCAAAAAAAAAAAGTTTGTATCGAATTA